GAATAAATTAGTATTCGCAATTAGTGAGGGCCATTCTAGCTATATAAGAAATCCTTGATTAATAGTGATTAATAATAAGTTAAATCGCTTTTCCTCGAAAGATTTGTGGAATCGGGTATTATTTATGAATTTTTTAAAATAGATAAAAATACCTGGGGATATTGTGTGATTAGTTAGTATTCAAAATATTAGTTGGTATTCAAAATATCCGATTCAAGTAGACAAAGAGAAAGAGATGGTTGAATCAAAATAATTTTGTTTTAAGTTCGATTTTTTTCAGAGGGCAATATGAATGTGCTATCATGTTCCATCAACACACTAAAAGGATTATATGATATATCCGGTGTGGAAGTAGGCCAACATTTCTATTGGCAGATAGGGGGTTTCCAAGTACACGGCCAAGTACTTATTACGTCTTGGGTTGTAATTGCCATCTTATTAGGTTCAGCTACTATAGCTGTTCGGAACCCACAAACCATCCCGACCGGGGGTCAGAATTTCTTCGAATATGTTCTTGAATTCATTCGAGATGTGAGTAAAACTCAAATTGGAGAAGAATATGGCCCTTGGGTTCCTTTTATTGGAACTATGTTTCTATTTATTTTTGTTTCTAATTGGTCAGGAGCTCTTTTACCTTGGAAAATCATAGAATTACCTCATGGAGAGTTAGCCGCACCGACGAATGATATAAATACTACTGTTGCTTTGGCTTTACTCACGTCAGCGGCATATTTCTATGCGGGTCTTACCAAAAAGGGATTAAGTTATTTCGGGAAATATATTCAACCAACCCCAATTCTTTTACCCATTAACATCTTAGAAGATTTCACAAAGCCGTTATCGCTTAGTTTTCGACTTTTCGGGAATATCTTAGCGGATGAATTAGTAGTTGTTGTTCTTGTTTCTTTAGTACCTTCGGTGATTCCTATCCCCGTCATGTTCCTTGGATTATTTACAAGTGGTATTCAAGCTCTTATTTTTGCAACTTTAGCCGCGGCTTATATAGGTGAATCCATGGAGGGTCATCATTGAAATAGCTTTTTTTTCGCTTAGCGCAAAGCAATGTATGCACGGCTCAAGATGATTTACTTAAGGAATAGAAATATACAAGACTCTATATACGATAGAAAACAATAGGAACACAAAATTCAAAAATTACGAGATTAGAGAGTTGTAAAAAAAAAGGAAAGAGATCTAAAAGATCTTTTTCCTAAAATTCTCTTTTTGTCCACTTAATATCCTACCTTTCCTAGACGAATATTCACTGATATATTTTACGACGTGTGATTAAATAAAAAACAGGAGGGGGGTTCTACTTTACAGTTAATTTTATTCAACAATTGACCAAAAGAAAATTTTAATAAATAAAAAATTGCATGAACTTAGATCAATCAAATTGGAAATAATAATATTTCTATGCAATAATTCGCACTAATCAATTGAATTTACCCATTTAGATTGTACTCCCCGATAGACAAAACGGAAGTGAGATAAAGAATTTACAAAAAAAGGGATTCCTAAAAAAGTGGATTGGTTGTCGAATCCGATTGAATCGGATGGTTTACGTTATGGAAGAAAGACATGTATATGTGATATTAGATATTGACTCGTTATATATATGAACTAAAGATATATTTCATTTGCCCTACTCCTGTGTGTGAGTTCCAATAGAAGTCCTTTCATATCGTCGTGGCTGTGAATTGGCTGAAAAAAGAGATGAAATCCAGAAAAGATGGAAGAATTGAAATAACAGTTCGAAACCCCGAAATAAAGTTCTACGGATTCACAAAAACTCTGTGAGTAGAAATAAAAACAAAAAAAAAGATATCGAAGTCGTTCTGATGATTCAATAATATTCTTACTAAAATTCGAAGTTCTTAGTTATTTCCACTGGATGAATCCTATCGATGGAATAATTAAGTCCTGCCTAAATCGTTGGTTGATTGTATCATTAACCATTTCTTTTTGTTGGTATGAGGAATTTATCATGAATCCACTGATTTCTGCCGCTTCCGTTATTGCTGCTGGCTTGGCTGTAGGGCTTGCTTCTATTGGACCTGGAGTTGGTCAAGGGACTGCTGCGGGTCAAGCCGTAGAGGGTATCGCGAGACAGCCCGAGGCAGAGGGAAAAATACGAGGTACTCTATTGCTTAGTTTAGCTTTTATGGAAGCTTTAACGATTTATGGATTGGTTGTAGCACTAGCACTTTTATTTGCGAATCCTTTTGTTTAATCTTAGAAATAGGAAAATTTGTATTTTTCCTATTTTATTGCCTTGGACTTGTCGTTTGCTTTTTCAAATTAGATCACGATTTCACTCCGACAATTCCTTATTCGTTGAGAAAATAACCTACGGGAAGGGCTGATTCGCAGATGAGGAATTAGTATGCCGACTCGCTTTCATCCTTCCCGTTCGTAGTCCAAGGGAAACTCTTTTTTTTTTATGAGGTGTTGCAACAATGAAGGGGTAGTTCATACTTTAACTCGAAGATTTTTTGAC